AAGGTAAAAGGAATGTTGAAGTTGAAAAAAGCACCTAATCATTTGAATCTCTGTTGCGGAGTCTCTAAATTAACGACCTCTGGTTGAATCATAACGACTTACTTCAATTTTGACTTTATCCCCCGGTACGGTAGTGTTGGGAAGTGATTCAGTAATTAAACCTTCATGAATCCATTTCATTCCATGTAAAACCCCCTTGAAGTATCAACTAATGTAGGAGGAGTGATGTTAGAAACCCGCCCTTTCTCCTCTCTTTTTTTACAAATAGGAAGCTACGGATACAATTTGAATATTAGAAAGATTACCATATATAACACAAAATTTTTCCTCCGATTCTTTCTAGTCGAGCCTCTCGGTCTGTCATTATACCCCGAGAAGTAGAAAGAATTACAACCCCTCTCCCGCCTAAAATTCTAGGAACTCGTTGATAGTTAGAATAGATTCGTAGACTAGGCCGACTGATCCGTTTTAAATTTAAAATAGTTCGATATGGTCCTTGTCTATTCCTTCTATGTCGTAGGGTTAAAACCAAAAAATATTTGTTTCTTTCTCGATGTTTCCTCACGTTTTCAATAAAACCTTCTCGTAAAAATATTTTAATAATGTTTTCGGCGAGGTTAGTAGATGATATTTGAACCGTTCCTTTTCTATCCATGTCAGCATTTCGTATCGAGGTTATTATGTCAGCAATAGTGTCCTTACCCATGATAAACTAAAATGATTTTTTCCCCTGAATTTTGATATAATCAACGTGTTCTTTTTTTTTTTTATGAATTAATTATTAATTAATTATTTTAATTATTATAAGGTATATGCGTGAGATACAATCTACGAATTAATTGAATCTATTTCATTCAAATATTCTAACTATATCATGGTCTCATCTCATCTTAGATCTTATAATACTTCAGGCGCTAATGAAACTATTTTATTGAAATTTAACTGTCTCAATTCCTGGGCAATTACACCAAAAATGCGCGTTCCTTTTGGATTTCCTTCTTGATCAATGACAACTGCAGCATTGTCATCATATCGTATTATCATACCGTTGTCACGTTTGAGTTCTTTACAAGTGCGTACAATTACAGCTCTGATCACTTCTGATTTTTCTAGAGGTGTATTTGGTACTGCTTCCTTGATTACAGCAACAATAACGTCACCAATATAAGCATATCGGCGATTACTAGCTCCTATGATTCGAATACACATCAATTCTCGGGCCCCGCTGTTATCCGCTACATTTAAATGGGTCTGAGGTTGAATCATATCGTTTTTTTACTCTCTTCTTTCAATACAAAGGGCGAAGTAAAAAAAAATATTGTTTGTCTAAAACAAAAAAAAAAAGAAACCTGCAATTGCTTCTTTTCATCTCCAAGACCCTCTTTCCTTTGTTTCTACAGTCCAGTTCTATCTCGAAATAATGAATTGAGTTCGTATAGGCATTTTGGACGCGGCTATTGAAATAGCTTTTCTGGCTATATTTTCTGCTACTCCGCTCATTTCATAAAGTATTCTACTCGGTTTAACGACAGCTACCCAATATTCGGGAGACCCTTTCCCCGAACCCATACGTGTTTCTGTAGGTCTTACTGTAACTGGTTTGTCGGGAAATATACGTACCCATATTTTTCCACCGCGGCGTGCATTTCGTGTCATTGCTCGTCGCCCTGCTTCTATTTGTCTAGATGTAATCCAAGCGGGTTGAAGTGCTTGAAGAGCATATTTACCGAAACAAATACGATTACCTCGATAAGATATTCCTTTCATTCTTCCTCTATGTTGTTTACGGAATCTGGTTCTTTTAGGGTTATAGTTGATGGTTGTTTCTCAATTCCATCTCTATTACAGAACCGGACATGAGAGTTTCTTCTCATCCAGCTCCTCGCGAATGAAACGATTAAAAAGAATATACATGTATTTGATAAATAATATACTGAATCATGGTATTTTTTGAGATTTCATCTAATCTATTAGATGTATATCTTGTTTTGATTTGATATCTAACTAAACATGTATTCTATTTATAGATAAATTATAGATAAAGATAATTATTTCTAGTTATTTTTATTTAGAGAAATTTTGTATAACAAATCCTTATTTATAATTTATAACAAATCCTTATTTTGTTTTGCTTTTTATATTATCATATCGATCAAAAAAAAAATCAAAACTTTCGCGGGCGGATATTTACTCTTTCAATATTTTTTTTCGGTTGTAGGGTTAACCCCAGGGCCTCTCAGAATAAATGGATTGCTCCCCGGTTCGTTCCGCCATCCCGCCCAATAAATCATTAGGATTCGTTTTCAATAGAATCTTATGCATTTACAGGTTCCGTCGTTCCCATCGCCTCTCGATTAATGGTTAGGTCTTAGTTTTACAATACAACGGAGCCTCTCTCTAATGAAATTTGTTCTTGAGTCAATTTTCTCAGTCTTTATTGGCTCGAAGCTCTTAATTTTTTTCTTCTATGAACTGATTCATAGAATTATGGATCAATCAG